TTTTTTTCTTGTTTTTAGTCCAGCAAAGTAAATGTAAATAGTAAAGAAAAAAACAAGAAAAAAAGAATTATAAAATAATAAGAAGAACTCACATTTTGATTCTATTTTGACTCTATATCATAGGAATGGAAATAGTTCTTCTTATTATTGTTGTTGCTTTAATAACAAGCATTTTTGTTTTCAAATCAGATAAATTTTTTTCTATCTATGATTCATTGGAACAAAAAAGGGCCTGGATAGGTCAGTACCTATCCGGGCCGTGGGAATAAAATAAAAAGGCCCTTTTGAACAAACTCAAAGAAAGATTCTTTTTTTTTCTATATTTCTATTGGAAATATATTTTTCGAGCCCTTACTTTATGGAATTGGAATTGCTGATAAAAGTTGTATATATCTATATAATAAAAAGAGATAAAAAAATAATAAAGAAAGATAAAGAAAGACTTTTTCAATCTTTACTTTATGTATGGGAGAGATGGCTGAGTGGACTAAAGCGGCGGATTGCTAATCCGTTGTACGAGTTATTCGTACCGAGGGTTCGAATCCCTCTCTTTCCGTTTCCATTGATGAATTGATATTTTATTTATCTTTCGAATTTCTCGAACCCTTTTTCTTTTTTCATAGTTAAAGGTGTGGAATAGATAAAATCCGAAGAAAATTTGAAAATCAAGTAAGGAAAATGCCTTTATTTTTTATTCTTCATTCTTCACGCCCAGGATTACGTCCCGGATCATTAGATAGGAATCCGAAGATGAAGAGAGAAACAAAGAATATCACTACTGTGTAAACGAAGAGTTTGAGAGTAAGCATTACACAATCTCCAAGATCATTTTTTGGGAAAAAGAGAATAGATTTTCCATTTTTATACCACATATCCTATTTTGACTCCTATTTTGACACCAAGACATGAGAAGTAGTTTCTAGAAATGGAAAAGCATTTTCAAAAAATCATTTGTAATTAAGAGTCTTTCATTGCCAAAATTTTCTTTCATACCCACAATTAGATATTGTGGGGGACCCTAATTAATAGTGCCTTTCACTGGAAAAAGGAAAGGGTTAGAATGAGGTGATACAGATTTATTGCGACTATCCGATACTTTGACTTTCAATGTTTTAATTGAGGGTTCATAATCTAAGATTTTTCTAATCTTATCAATTGTTAGAATTTTTTTTCTCGAAGAAATCATGAATTTTTCTAGGGCAGTATTAAATATTTCATCGAAAACTTACAGCGGCTTGCCAAACAAAGGCTAAGAGAAAAAAGAACAGAGGTATGACTGGCATAACATCTACGATTGGATTCAAAAAAGCATAGGCTTCGGGCAATTTGGCGAAGAAAAAATTACTCGAATAAAGGGCAGAATTAAGACAGATACAGATCAAACTAAAGATATTAAGCATAACAAACATTTTGTTCTTGGAGATAATTGAATTTTGATTGAGTTATTGATATGGTATTGATATAAGGGAAAAAAGAATAAAGTAGGGTAGACCAAAAAATCCTTCTTTTTCTTTTAACTCACCCAATCAAGAATACTTCAAGTCTCAAAAGAGAATAGAAGAAATCATACTTTCATAAATATCTTAATTGAATTATATGTAATGATCAATAAATTCAGTTTAATTCTATGTCTATACGTGTCAAAATCCTAGCAACAATCTAATCTATTCCATAAATATTTGGACTGGAATTGACGAACGACTAATAACAATATTAGTGTTTATTAGTGTCGACTAGAAATCTAAATGGGGCGTGGCCAAGTGGTAAGGCAACGGGTTTTGGTCCCGCTATTCGGAGGTTCGAATCCTTCCGTCCCAGAGCATACCAATTATATCAGAATAAAGATTGCTTTAAAAGTCGGAGGGGCCTTTGATTCTATGCCCATCCCCTTCATATTGAAGGTTAGTTACTTAGAAAAACCTTACGTCTCATATCCATTTGCATTCTCAATGATGCATTCTAGATCGAAATCCGAAAGAAAAGCCTCTATATTCCCTATCTATTATTCCCTATCCCTTAAATGAGGTAGCCTAATTATTAATTCTCTGTGGATTGTTTTATTAAAAAATAAACAAGAGGGTTTTCTTGGTACTAATGGAATTCAATTAATGGGATTAAGTCTCTTAAGGCTAGGTTAGGGGAAACTAAAATAAAAATAGGAACAAAGACTCGTTTGGCTTTGTACCTAGACAAGATAGTCTAGCATCCCGTAAAAGAGGATCTTTTTTTTTATTTATGATTCATCATCCCATATTATTTGTGAAATAGATCAGTAAATAGATCAGTAGTGGAAGGTATCAATTTCAATATCGGTGTCTGTACAAATCTCATTAACAAACAATCAAGTTACATATGTAACAAATCCATTTTCTTTGAACCTCAGTTTTAGGTATTTCGTCTTTAGCTCTAATGAATTATTGTAAATCTATTATTGTAAATCTATGTAACAATTCAGACGGGGAAATTCATACATTCTATTTACTTTTTACTTTATGGAAAGATTCTTATGGAAAAATTACAGAAAGATTACTGAACCTCAAGTCAAACAAAATATAACAAAATACCTAAAAAATGAGGAAGGAAATTTTTAGATGTATGTATTTGTTATCGTTCTATTTCAGCGACAATGAGGTTTCGATTTTCGTGAAAAAGATTTATGATCTTTAAAATTTTTTAAATTAAAATATTTCACATAGAATATCCATAATTACTTCCAGTAACAATTGTTCAGTCTAAGATACAGAAATCTCCTATTCTTTCGGTTCTTATTTTATCAATCATATGAAAGAATAACGATCTAAATCTTCTTCACGAAAAAAAACGAAGAGAAATTGGATTTGTTTTTGATCTATCTATTTGCTTTAAATCATTGTTGGTTCAGTTCAAAACGAAACATGGATTTATCTCTCTTATTTATAAGGATCAAATGCGGTTTTTTTTATTGTTTGTAAAACTTTATTCAACTCAAATAATGATGTAATGATGTCGAAGTAGTCAATTTTTTCAATTAAATATTTGTAATGATTTATTATTAGATTAGTCTTTCGTACTTGAAGAAGTATTAGATTGATGAATCTATCCTATTGTGTCACTTGAAGATGCAGATTCAAAAATAACTCATTTATTTTATATTTGTATCCTTTTATTTTTATATAAATTTGATTTTTATAAAAATTTTTATAAATATATAAATATAAATGTCTATTATATTATGTATTATAAAATATATAATAATATTATATTTTATCATATCTATAATTATTTTAGAATATTTATAATAATATATATATAATTATAGATATTCTATTATTATTATACTATTTATATATTATAGATATTCTATTATTATACTATTTAGATATTAGAAATATCTAATTTTATATTTATATGTCATTTTATAGGTATAAAAGATATAAAAATATAAATCATTTTATAGATATATAATCTATCTAGATTATAGATATAAGAAAATCTAATAAAAAATGTTGCATTCATACAATAAAATACGGGATTAAGTTGAATTCTTGATGAGACATCTTCAGAAAAATATCTACACATCCATAAAAAAAAAGAAACAAGTATAGATTACTATGTACCGACTAAAACAATGACTATTCATGGTTCCATAATTGAATCAATTACATACCGGCTCCAAACTAGAGGAATGTTATGGTAAAACTTCGTTTGAAACGATGTGGTAGAAAGCAACGTGCGACTTGAAGGACATGATCAGTTGTGGATTTTTACACCCACCATTTTTTTATATTCAAATTTTATTATATAGTTATATAGGAATGAAGGTGCTCTTGGCTCGACATCGTTTGTTCTGCTCCACTAGAAGAACCCCTCTTTTCTTTTTTTGTTGGGTTGTAATGTAAATAGTACATGATGGAGCTCGAGTAGAAAGTATTGATTCATTTCTCGGGGGCAAGGATCTAGGGTTAGTGCCAATCAAGAAGTTGGAAATACTTTGTAAGTATATCTTCGATATAGATGAAAGGATACAATTCAAGCAAGTTTAAAATCCAAAAAGAAAATTTGTTTGAATTTGTAGAACACTTTCAATCAAAAGTGTATCGTGCGGGAATCAACCGTTCGTATGATTCTTTGATAAAAATAAATCACAAAAAAAAGGTATGTTGCTGCCATTTTGAAAGGATTAAGGATCATCGAAGTAATGTCTAAACCCAATGATTTAAAACAGAAATAAAGGATCCCGGAACAAGGAAACGCCGTTTTCAATTGTCTCAAAAACTAGGATTAGGATCAGAATGACGAATACAATAGATTTTAAACGAGACAAACAAAAAGGGGGTTAGAGACCGCTCAATAAATGAAATGCCTAAGGGTTGTCCTTTGAGCTATTTGAGAGTTATCCAACTTGAGTTATGAGTACGAATGATTTTATATTTTTGGGGAAAGAAGAACAAAAAAAAGGACTTAAATTAAATCATAGTCTAATGAATTTGATGATTTTATAGATCTATTTGCCATTGGAATTCTATACATCGACATAACTTTGAATCATTTTTTCTCGAGCCGTACGAGGAGAAAACTTCTTATACGTTTCTAGGGGGGGGGGTATTGTTCACCTACATCTATCCCAATGAGCCGTCTATCGAATCGTTGCAATTGATGCTCGATCCCGAAGAGAAGGAAGAGATCTTCGGAAAGTGGGTTTTTATGATCCGATAAAGAATCAAACTTATTTAAATGTTCCTGCTATTCTATATTTCCTTGAAAAAGGAGCTCAACCTACAGGAACTGTTCATGATATTTCAAAGAAAGCGGAGGTTTTTACGGAACTTCGTCTTAATCAAACGAAATTCAAATTCAATCAATGAAATACAAAAAACGAGGGGGGGATGACTCGTATATAGCTTTGTATAACTTTCTCTACTACTGCCCCTTAATCTATCTTATTGATATAAGATGGATAGAAAAAAGATCAAGTGAATAGATGAAGGAATTATATCTAGAAATATAAAATTCTGACATTA